AATCTCTGAAGATAGAACTGTGTCTCAACAGGAAAATCGATGTTTTACTACCAATCATAAGTTTTATGTTCAGTGTAGCCTTCATACTGAAAATTATGATCAAGGATTGCTTTATCAATCACCATCTACTTCGGAGATACCTTCTGAAACATTTTTAAAATTCAAAAATTTAGTATCTTCCCGCGAATTAGTGAATAAAGCGGGTTCTTTTGTGCAGAATAATAAACAGAAAACAGCGGGTTAATCTTTAAAAATTCCATTGTAAATGTGAAATACTCATATAAATTATAAATGTACAAATGTGGGAGAGATCAAGAAAATGCAGGGTAATTTATCTGATTGGCTAGTCAAGCATGAGCTAGTTCATAGATCTTTGGGCTTCGATTACCAAGGAATAGAGACTTTACAAATAAAAACTGAGGATTGGGACTCCATTGCTGTCATTTCATATGTATATGGTTACAATTATTTACGCTCCCAGTGCGCCTATGATATAGCACCAGGTGGATTTTTAGCTAGTGTGTATCATCTTACGAGAATACGGTATGGTATAGATAAACCTGAAGAGGTATGCATAAAAGTCTTTGTCCCAAGGAATAATCCTAGAATACCGTCTGTTTTCTGGGTTTGGAGAAGTGCAGATTTTCAAGAACGGGAATCATATGATATGTTGGGAATCTCTTATAATAATCATCCACGCCTTAAACGTATCTTGATGCCTGAAAGTTGGATAGGCTGGCCCCTACGTAAAGACTATATTACTCCAAATTTCTATGAAATACAAGATGCTCATTGAATTACAAAAAACTAATGTTAATGTATACGATAATGACACGACTCCAGAATTCATTTAAAGACTATTTTAACATCCTGTTTCAGATGAAACAGAGTAACTGCACTTTAATTCGTATTCTGGATGGGCTAAAAGCTAAAAAAGATGCTTCATTGATATTCCCCAATTTGAAAGATATACATTTCGGATGAGCAAAAATAATAGAATAGGATGAATCAAAAGAGTTCTGTACCATGTAACATGAACTTTGTACCGCGCACATTACTTAGAGGGATCTCAGGAAGTAAAAAAAAGTTAAATATAGTATAAGTAGGAGTGAAAAATAGAATAAATATAAAAGAAAATACGAAAACAAAATTCAGAAATGCAAAAGGATCAGATTTTATTTGTACTGTGTTTGAAATACATTCTGTTTATTTCTATCCTTCAACTCCTTTAGACTTTTAAGTTTTTTAACCAATCCTTTAACTTATTAATTTTAGATATATATGTTAGATATATATGAAGGCTTAACATTTGGGTGAGAGAAAGCACGGTATGAACAAACAAAAAATAAAAGAAAGCATAATCCCATTTTGTTCTTTATATATTTTATCCATCTCAAAAATGGAGGTCTATATCCATACACTATCCATATACCCTATTATACCTAATTATACCTAGATGATATAGAATTTAGGTATACATATATATAATGCTTGAGGCTATTAATGAATATATATCCCATTAATTTGTATCACTAATTATTTGATAAATTATTGACGTGTCAGGAACCAGATTTGAACTGGTGACACGAGGATTTTCAGTCCTCTGCTCTACCAACTGAGCTATCCCGACCTTTTCTCGTGCATTATCCTAGTAGAGCACTTTATCTATGTCAATTATAAGGGACTAAAAAATTAAGAGAGTATTAAAAAATCTTACCCAGCCCCTGAATTTCTTAGATTAAAAAAAAAAAAAAAGATAAGAGTAGTTAGGAAGTCTAGTTAAGTTAGTACTTAAAATGGGCTTTTATTGGGGATAGAGGGACTTGAACCCTCACGACTTATAAAGTCGACGGATTTTCCTTTTACTATAAATTTCATTGTTGTCGGTATTGACACGTAGAATGGGACTCTCTCTTTATTCTCGTCCGAATAATCAGTTTTTAAAAAGATCTATACAGACTCTGGAATGAATAATTTGATCACTGAATATTCGATTCTTCCTTAAACTTTAATTGGAATATGGAATAGATTTACAATAACTCTTAATATTTTTCATATATATATTATAATGGATTCGGGCCGCGATTAATCAATCGTTTACTATGTCAATATGTATATATACGTATATAGGGCGGGCATCCTCTCCGTAATTTTGATAGAAGGATTCCGGCTACCAGCGCAACGTAATCAACTTCATTCGTTAGAACAGCCTCCATTGAGTCTCTGCACCTATCTTTTTTTATTGTAGTTTTATATTATAAAAATATATTATAAAAACTATAAATTAAATTAAACCCTTTTTCTCAAAATAAAGATTTGGCTCAGGATTACCCATTTTTAATTCCGGGGTTTCTCTGAATTTGGAAGTTATCACTTAGCAGGTTTCCATACCAAGGCTCAATTTAATCAAGTCCGTAGCGTCTACCGATTTCGCCATATCCCCTTTTGCGACAGGATCCAGTTGTAATTCTATTCAATTCTTTTATTTATTTTATTTATCTTGGAATCAAATCATTGCGTTGAATTTATTAGATAATGATTCTTATATCTAAAAGTGTATGCCACTATATTTTGCCATTCTCTTCCATTGTATTGAATGAACCCTATTTGTTCCAATCGGACATGATTCTATCATTAATGCGCCTCCAATTCAATATGAATAGATATATCCCACCTCTATATCTCTCCTCCCTTAATTTTAACTTTAAAAGCGCAATTTGTAATACTGGAAGGATCGATACTCAATTACTTATTTTTTTTTTTTTTTTTTTTTTCGCCCTATCTTCTCTGAATGACAACAAAGGAATGTCTTAATTATAATTTTAATTGTATCTTTATAATATCTTTAATTCTTAATCTTATGAATGGATTCACTATCATTAATATTATATAATTAATTTATATAATATAATTAATTATATTATTTATTTAGAGATAATTAATAATTATTTAGCATAATTTGCTATAACTGTTCTAAGTAATAATTATGGAAATATTATGTATTTTTAAGTATTATTATTAAGTAATTATTAATACTATGAATTAAAATTTTAAAAATAATAAATATTAATTAAAATAAATTAATAGCTAATATATTAAATCTGGTAGTTTCCGGACTTCCTATTCACTATTTCTATTTCTGCTATGTGAGCCCGCTTAGCTCAGAGGTTAGAGCATCGCATTTGTAATGCGATGGTCATCGGTTCGATTCCGATAGCCGGCTTTTATCTATCCATTTTTTCATGATTGATAATATCTTCTCCCCCCTTTCTTCAAATATTGGTCGCTGATCTATTATGTCGTGTTAACTTGCAACTATGAATAAAAAATAGATTGGAATGGAGCAATTAGATCTATACAGAACAAATCAAATAATAAAACAGAGACTTAACTTCCTTACTATCATATACAAAAAATATAGATATTGATACAATGCATTTCATTCTATTTTCATTCTACTTTAGTATTGTATACTTCAGTAGATTTAGCCTTGCTTTGTTTATCCTTTAGTTCAGTCTTAATTTAGATTTTTCTTTAAATTTTTCAATAAAAAAAAAAAAAAAAAAGGAGTTTTATGTCTCGTTACCGAGGGCCTCGTTTCAAAAAAATACGCCGTCTGGGGGCTTTACCAGGATTAACTAGTAAAAGGCCTAGATCCGGAAGTGATCTTAAAAACCAATTGCGTTCTGGGAAAAAATCGCAATATCGTATTCGTCTAGAAGAAAAACAGAAATTGCGTTTTCATTATGGTCTGACAGAACGACAATTACTTAGATATGTGCATATCGCTGGAAAAGCCAAAGGGTCAACGGGTCAGGTTTTACTACAGCTACTTGAGATGCGTTTGGATAACATCCTTTTTCGATTAGGTATGGCTTCAACCATTCCTGGAGCCAGACAATTAGTTAACCATAGACATATTTTAGTTAATGGTCGTCTAGTAGATATACCAAGTTATCGTTGCAAACCCCGAGATATTATTACTACGAAGGATAAACAAAGATCGAAATCTCTGATTCAAAATTATATTGCTTCATCGCTCCAGGAGGAATTGCCAAAACATTTGACTATTGACTTATTCCAATATGAAGGATTAGTCAATCAAATAATAGATAGTAAGTGGATTGGTTTGAAAATAAATGAGTTGTTAGTCGTAGAATATTATTCCCGTCAGACTTGAACCTAATGAAAATAACAAGAAAGGTTCAGACAATTTGACTTTATACCATACCCTTTTTTTGTCGAAGGAAATAGATTTAAGAGCCTTGATCCACATTTTTTTTTTTTCTTATTCACGTATTACAAATGGATCGGCAGTAGGATTTTTTTTTTTTGCTTTTCCCATATTTATATTTTACGTACCACAGTAATGTAATTAGGAATAGAGAATCTCTATCAAATCAAATAAAGTTCTTACTTACTGTTGGAATAATGCTATCAATTGTTATTTTAATTTGATTTGATACATTATGATCAGTCACGTTGGTGACTCGATAGAAACGGAAAGAGAGGGATTCGAACCCTCGGTAAACAAAAGCCTACATAGCAGTTCCAATGCTACGCCTTGAACCACTCGGCCATCTCTCCTACATAATCATAATCTTATTATTGACCAGAAACCGAGTGAAGTGAATAGCGAGTCATTCATATTATTTATTCCAGTACGGGTAGGACCCATTACTGGTTACATAGGACTAAAAGATTCCTTTCAAATTTCATATTTCTCAACACCAATTTACTTAATGGATTTTTATATTTCAATTGTATGACGCATACGCATTATGCAAACAAAAGAGTATGGTTACTCTCCTCTATTTTATCATGGAATTATTATTCCATTCTTTATTTTTCCTCTTTTGATTATAACCAAATCAAAACTTTTCGAGTTACCAGAATCTATAGTAAAATAAAGTCCTTGGTTAGTCGACTTAGAGAAAATCGTAATAGTTCTGTTTATCAGTATACTACTTAATTTGTATTAATTTGTAGGAAATCCAATC